TGTTTGAGAAAAGTCGTGAATCTAGAATATTGCGGTCTTTTACAGTGAAAGAAGTTGGGACGAGGTTGTCAATAATAGATTACCTAGAGAAATAGGTAAAAGAAATTTCCACCCAAGATTTAATAGTTGGTCCATTCTCAGCCTCGGTAAAGTCCATCTTGTTGCAATAGGAATGAACAAAAACAAATAAGTTTTGGCTAATGTGATAAAGATACCAATTAGTGTTCCAAAGACTTTACCCCTTTTATTTATGCCAAATAGCTCAGGAACAAATATGTACGGAATAGAAAGATTCCAACCCCCCAAGTAAAGAACTGTTACAAATAATGAAGAAACTAGTAGATTCAGATATGAAGCAATGTAAAATAAACCAAATTTGATACCTGAATATTCGGTTTGATACCCTGCTACTAATTCTTCTTCTGCTTCTGGTAAATCAAAAGGTAATCTTTCACACTCGGCCAGAGAAGAAATTAGAAAAACGATAAACCCGATGGGTTGACGCCACAAATTCCACCCCCAAAAACCATATTTTGACTGCGCTTCCACTATATCAACTGTACTTGAACTGTTAGATAATCATAGTCGATGATAACATCACTGTGCCCATCGCTATTACAGAACCGTACGTGAGATTTTCACCTCATACGGCTCCTCAGAGGTCACAAATAAATCTAAGGGCCCTTTCCTATTCTTTATCTTGATATGTTTGTCAGATAGAGTCAAAATCTATCCTAAGGTCCCAAATTAGACCAATGGAATTCTGTCTGCTATATTTAAAACTAATAAATAAATGCTTCTGAATTGATCTCATCTTTTAAGTAAGAATTAAAATTTTTCTTTGTTGATTAATAACCTTATCATTAAATAAAATAAAAAAAAAAATGCGCTTTATAGCAATATCACATATACATTTCAACCTCGAATTTTCAATTACGAAAAAAATTAGAGAGTCCATTAGTTCAGGAATCATGACAAAAATTTTATCTCTCTAAATCGAAATCAAAATTGAATTATAGGAAAGAAACAATAAAAACAAAAAAAAGAAAAAAGGAAGAAAAAAAAAAAGACATCCCTCCTTTTTGTTTTTGCAATTAGATTCTTTTCTTTCTATTTCGATTTATTTTATTTCATTCCTATTCTCCTTTCTCAGAAAAAGGGCCTTTAACCAAAGTAAAAGATTACTTCGTTCTTGATAGTTATTTACTTACTCAGTGGATAGGAACGTACTCTGGATCAGAATCATGGGGAGTACTTCTTGATCATTTCTACGAACGTAAAGCCCCAATTCGAATTCCTTTTATGTACAGAAATATCCTCTTGGATAACTTACATAATCTCAATTACTAATCCTTTGTGTATCTTGGTCTTCCTAACCATCCACTCATTTTTGCTTTCAACCTCCCGTTGTGGAAATCCATCTATGGTAATAGACAGTAAAAACTCCATACAGTTGATCTTTTGAACCCGCTTCAAGCTATCATGACAATTCACCAATCTTGGGGTAAACAATCTCTATTGCTTATGTTTACTTTTTTCACCATTTGATTCTTGTACATAGGAAATGAGACTCAACCTTTTTACTGCAAATTTAGAAGCCGTTTTCTTTCACTCATATAACTATCTGGTTTAGTTCATCAACTCAAATGCTGAAGAAAAATGAAAATATATATAGTCAATCAAATCTTTTTATCCTTGTTTCTAGAAAGAAAAGAATTTGGAGAAATTTTAGGTCTCACCGAATCACACGTAGAGATATTGATAACACACATAGAGCTAATGGTATTTCATAACTAATTGATTGGGCAGCTGCCCGTAGACCACCTAAAAAGGAATATTTATTATTTGATCCATATCCCGACATAAGAAGTCCAACGGGAGCAATACTTGAAACGGCAATCCATAAAAAAACACCAATACTAAGATCGGCTAGAACAAGGTGATCACCAAAAGGAATTACTGAATAACTTAGAAAGATAGATATTACTGCTATGGATGGTCCGATACTGAATAAACGATTATCTCCTGTAGATGGAATAAGGTTCTCTTTCAAAAGTAGTTTTGTCCCATCTGCTAGAGCTTGAAGAATTCCTAAAGGGCCGGCATATTCAGGTCCGATACGTTGTTGTATTCCTGCAGATATTTCTCTTTCTAACCAAACAATTACTAGTACACCTATTGTGATTCCTAATACAAGAGTCAAAATAGGGACAAGCATCCATATGATCCCATAGACTTCTTTTAAGGATTCCAATTTGGAAAAAGAATTGATAGTCTCTATTTCTGTTGTATCAATTATCATTTCAACGATCAACTTCTCCCATAATGATATCTATGCTACCTAGTATTGTCATAATATCAGCCAATTTCATTCTTTTAACTAACTGAGGAAGAATTTGCAAATTGATAAAACCTGGTGGGCGAATTTTCCATCTCCAAGGAAAAACGCTCTGATCTCCTATGAGAAAAATTCCCAATTCTCCTTTTGGGGCTTCAACTCTCACATAAAGTTCTTGTTTCGACAATTCAAAAGTTGGAGAAGGTTTTTTACTAATAAACCGATATTCAAAATCATTCCATTCAGGATCTTTTAATCTGCCAAAACGTCGGATTTCTAAATTTTCGTAAGGCCCTCCTGGAATTCCTTCCAGAGCCTGTTGAATAATCTTTATGGATTCTGTCATTTCACCGATTCGTACTAAATAACGAGCTAATGAATCCCCTTCTCGTTGCCATTGAACCTGCCAATCAAATTCGTCGTAAGACTCATAATGATCAATTTTACGAAGATCCCATTCTATTCCGGAAGCTCGTAGCATTGGTCCCGATAAACCCCAATTTAATGCCTCGTCTTCCCCAATAATGCCTATGCCTTCAACTCGTTCTAAAAAAATAGGATTCCGGGTAATAAGTTTTTGATACTCAGCAAGCCCTGTTAAAAAATAATCGCAAAAATCCAAACATTTATCTATCCAGCCATAGGGTAGATCGGCAGCCACTCCTCCAATACGAAAATAATTATGCATCATTCGCATACCGGTGGCAGCTTCGAATAGGTCATATATCAATTCTCTTTCTCGAAAAATATAGAAGAAAGGGGTCTGCGCACCAATATCCGCCATAAAAGGACCGAGCCATAACAAATGAGAAGCTATCCGACTCAACTCCAACATAATGACTCTGATATAGCTAGCCCTTTTAGGTACTTGAATATTGCCTAATTGTTCGGGTCCATTTATGGTTATTGCTTCTGTGAACATAGTAGCTAAATAATCCCAACGTGTTACATAAGGCAAATATTGTATAATTGTTCGGTTTTCTGCAATTTTCTCCATCCCTCTATGTAAATAACCCAATATTGGTTCGCAGTCGACAACATCTTCACCATCTAGAGTAACGATGAGTCGAAGAACACCGTGCATTGATGGGTGCTGAGGCCCCATATTGACTATCATGAGGTCTTTTCTTGTAGTTGGTGCAGTCATAAGTTTTTTACCGATTCATTCTTCCATGAATTACTGAAAGTGAAAAGAAGTTCATCAAAATTTAATCGAAACATATAAGTGAAAATGAAATGACTCTTAAAATTAATCAAATTAACGAGTTTTTATCTCTCGAATGTCCAACTGATTAATTAATTCTTTATAACGTACTCTATTTTTTTTTGCCAAATAAGCTAGCAGTCGTTGACGTTTTCCCAAAATTTTCTTCAAACCTCTCTGAGATAAATAGTCTTTTTTGTGCAATTCTAAATGTGAAGTAAGTCTCCGTATCTTATTGGTGAAATTGAATACTTGAAATTCAACAGATCCTCTCTTTTCTTCTTGAGAAATAACTGAAATGACAGAATTTTTTACCATAAACGAATTTCCCCTTTCTTTATTTTACAGATATGGATTTTATCGAATTTTAGCGATCAGTAATAATAATGCCAGTAATTTGAACGTGTTATATAGACTTAATTTCTTTATGAACCCCTAATTTTATCAATTCCAATAAATTAATCAATTTTTAAATTTGATTCAGATAGGAATCCAAAAAGGTGGTAGGTACGTTTTTTTCATTCACAAAAGCGAATAATTTAAACCTAAAATCCTAAAATGAAGAAGATTCTGTTGATTCATTTCTAGATCCAATCGATACCTTATTGATTTAGTATCGTCTACTCGAATTAGATTCGAATGAGATGTAAGACAAGGCATGTGTGCATTTGTTTGCTTTCAGATACTCTATACGAGACAGGGTATATAGTACTATCAATTAATTTTCAATCGTGGATACATATGTATCCTTAAGATACTGAAACGGCTACCATTATTGGTATCAAACCAATAACGATTCATACAAGCTAAATCTTCTAATCGATAATTAGGCCAAATAAAGAACTTAAATTTAATTAATTCATTTTTATCTTTATAAAGAGGTTTCCTTTCATCCAAAAATTTACTCCAGTTTTTTACATTGGTTTCGTTGCAAAATACTGAATTTCTATCGACGCCATTCCAATTCAAAGAATTAAAAAAACTTCGAATTCTCAATTCTCTACGACGTCTAGACCATAAAATATTTTCAGGAACAAGCAAATCAAAATGATTTTTGTCTGTATTTATTCTTTGAGTTTGAGGTTGCAGAATGAATTCATCAAAATTCTTTTTATCAACATATCTTTGTTCTCGGTATCTTTGATTAGTTTGGTGTTTACTTTTATGAACCAATGAAATACCTATAGTTTGATACATAATAAATTGTCCATTATTTTTTACAGACAACCGAATAGGTTCGATAATAAATACCCCCTTCTTCATCAATTCTGTAAGAGTTAAATTCGCCTGAATCAGCATTATATCCAAACTCATTTCTCTCCTTTGAATTGACGATATAGTAATTTTGGTTGGATTTATCAGTCGAAGCAGGAGACAATATACCTTGATATTTTCGATCATTCTTTGATTCAAAGCATCGTTCCATCTCAATTGAAAAAGCAAATAACGTTTCAAGAACAAATCTAGTTCTGCTTCCGTGTTGCTTTTGTATTGTTTTGTCTTTTTATTTGTGTCTGATTCCGCGTAATCTTTTTCAAGATCGTTTTGATGTTTTGAGAAAACAGGGACCAGATTTCCTTTGTTTTCTATATCTGATCCACGCTCTCTTTTTCCTTGACTTGCGGGTTCTTTTGCTTCTTGAATTCGATTCTTTATTTTTTTATTTGATGGTAGAAAAAAGTTTTGTTTTTGGTTTTTATTTTGACTAACATTTTCATTTGTATTCAAATTTAAAAGAAGTAATTTGCTTGGTATAATCCACGGTTTTATTTTATATACATTATAAAGTAGTACAAATTCTGGGAAGAACCAAAATTCCAGATTCAATATGGGACGATTAAATATTTTTTCATTCATTCCCATCCAATCAAAAAAGACTTTTTTCGAATTTTTTTTAGTTTTTTCTGGATTTTGATGAGTTGTAAGATAAAAAAGGCCTTTTTTATCAATTTTATCAATTATTTGATAATTATTAATACCAATTTTAGTATTTGGATTACTGTTGGTATCGATCTTAACCCAGGCCTCAATATCTCCTTTTTGTCTAACAGAAAAATGGATAATTTTCCAATCAAAATATTTTCTATCGAGCTTTCTTTCTATATCTAGAATATTGCCCTTTCTTAGATAATTATTGATATGAAGATTGCCGGGCATATCAAAAAAGTTGTGTTTGGACGTGTTGGAATTATAAGAAATTTCGAAGTTCTTATTTACTTGAAAGGATAATCTAGAAATAAATGAGTCACTTTTATTTTCATAATTAATCGATTTATATGATAAAAGATCATATCTATAACATTTTTTAAAATTATCTTTTTGGTTTGATAATGAATAGAGTTCAGAATCATTTTCTTTTTTGTAATGAATTAATTGGTCTTTTTCATATGAATTCCATTTGTTTAAGTTTCTATTTTTATTTTGAACCATACAACTTTGATTAACCCTAGTTCGCCATTTTTTTGGCATTAATCTAGACCATCTAATCTGAGATAAATCGTATTGATAATGCCGTCTTAACCAGTTTTTCCATTGATTGATTCTATAACTCTGAAGTTTATTATGTTTTAATTCAGAATGAAATATTCCTAGTGTTCTAAAATAGTCCTTTATTTTAGTCTTAAGGAAAAAAGACGTTCTGTTATATTGAAGAACAGATCTAAATTTAGACAAATTAATAACTTGGGTTTGTGATAATTTGTAAAATACATATGCTTGTGACAAGTAGGATAAATCAAAAAAAATATGTGAATTTTTCTTACTAATATTATAAAGTGACTTTTTTATAGTCGAAATAAAGATAAAGTGAATTTTTTTTTTTTTATTAATTTTTTCTTGATTTATTTCATTATTGGAAATGTATTTCTTAATCAATTTGTTTGTTGATTCAAGAAAGAGTTGTGTATTAATTCTGGGAATATTAATGATAGATAAAAATAGATCGATGTATAATCTTTGAATGAATAATTTTATAAAATAATGGAATTTCCATATTAATCGAGTATTTCTTCTTTTTAATATTTGGAAAATCTTTTTTGGCGATTCGAATTTTTTAATATTATTTGTTTTATTAGGACTAATGTCTATTTCTGGAGTTATTTTCTTTTTCTCTTTTGTAATTCTTTCTATTTGATTTTTTATTGTACTTGTTCTATCAGTCAAATCCTTCATTTTGGTTTCTATCAGTGAAGAATTTGCCCAATTTCCAGATTCAATTTGACTAAATGATTTGTTAATTATTTGATTACTAATTAGATAATCTTTTTCTTTTTTCGTTTCATTCGATTCAGATATTTCTTTGAATCTAAATAATACAATTGGATTTACTTTTAAAAGTTCTTTTTTTTTTTTTTTTAGAAATAGAATACTTTTGATAAGCCATTTTTTGGTTTCTTTTGAAACTCTTCTAAATAATTTTGTTTTTCCTTTTAAAACTTTTAGAGTTATAAAATATTTCTTTTTGAATTTTCCAATTTTTTTTTCGAGTTCCTTAAAAATGGGCTCAAAAAAGGAAGGGCGCTTTCGGGGAGAACCAAAGGGAAGTTCAGCTTCCATTCCCCAAACTGTTAAAAAACAAAAATCATCTTTTTGTTTTTTATTTTTCATTAGCTCTCCACGGGAGGGGTACAGTTTAGATATATGCCAAGGTTTCAGACAAAAAGGAAATAAAATTTTGATCTGAATCCCATCTCTCAACCAATTTTTTGGAAATTCTGTTTCTGATAATTGAACACCATTATAAGTACATTTAATCTGCATTTCGCTATTCCATTCCTGCAAATCTTCAGACCATTCAGGAAGTTGGAAGAATAACATACGCCCAAGATTTTTGGCTATTATCAATGAAGGTAATAGAATATATTTTCGAAGAATTGATTGAGTTATTAACATGTAACCTCTTATTATTTGCGCAAAAGGAATGCTATCCCAGGCTTCTGCTATCGCTATCCGTGCTTTT